TTCTGAACAAGTTCCCGGATAGCAAGCCTAGGGAGTTGGTTCTTGATGAGGGGGATGAGAGTGACTATGATGTTAGTGACTCTATTGATGCTAGTGACTCTATTGATGCTAGTGACTCTATTGATGCTAGTGACGATATTGATACTAGTGACCTTGATAGGGAGTTGCGGCGTATAGAGTGGCTAGCTGAGGATGTGATGAATGAGTTCACCAATATTGAACTGCTGGCGGAAGTAGACCGATTTTTTATCACCCTTCACTTCGAATTAGCAAAAGCAATGTCTCCTTGCATAATATGGATTCCAGACATTCATGATCTGGATATGAATGAGTCGAAGGACTTATCCCTCGGTCTATTAGTGAACTATCTCTCCAGGGATTGTGAAAGATGTTCTACTAGAAATATTCTTGTTATTGCTTCGACTCATATTCCCCAAAAAGTGGATCCCGCTCTAATAGCCCCGAATCAATTCAATACATGTATTAAGATACGAAGGCTTCTTATTCCACAACAACGAAAGCGCTTTTTCACTCTTTCATATACTAGGGGATTTCACTTGGAAAAGAAAATGTTCCATACTAATCGATTCGGGTCCACAGCCATGGGTTCCAATGCACGAGATCTTGTAGCACTTGCCAATGAGGCCCTATCAATTAGTATTACACAGAAGAAATCAATTCTAGACACTAATACAATTAGATCTGCTCTTCATAGACAAACTTGGGATTTGCGAGCCCATGTAATACCGGTTCAGGATCACGGGATCCTTTTCTATCAGATAGGAAGGGCTGTTGTGCAAAAAGTACTTCTAGGAAATTGCCTCCTAGATCCTATATCTATCTATATAAAGAAGCAATTGTGTGAAGAAGGGGATCCTTATTTGTACAAATGGTACTTCGAACTTGGAACGAGCATGAAGAAATTAACGATACTTCTTTATCTTTTGAGTTGTTCTGCCGGATCGGTCGCTCAAGACCTTTGGTCTCTACCCGGACCCGATGAAAAAAATAGGATCACTTCTTATCGGTTCGTTGAGAATGATTCTGATCTAGTTCATGGCCTAGTAGAAATAGAAGGCGCTCTGATGGCATCCTCGCGGACAGAAAGAGATTGCAGTCGGTTTGATAATGATCGAGTGAAATTCCTTCTTCGGCCCGAACCAAGGAATCCCTTATATATGATGCAAAATGGATCTTGTTCTATCGTTGATCAGAAATTTCTCTATCAAAAATACGAATCGGAGTTTGAAGAAGGGGAAATAGAGGAGGGTTTCTTCGATCACATAGACTGGGCTCCTAGAATATGGCGCCCTTGGGAATTTCTATTTGATTGTATCGAAAGGCCCAATGAATTGGGATTTCCCTATTGGGCCGGTCGGGGGATCCTTTATGATGAAAAGGATGAGCTTCAAGAGGAGGATGAGCTTCAAGAGGAGGATGAGCGTCAAGAGGAGGATGAGCTTCAAGAGGGGGATTCGGAGTTCTTGCAGAGTGAAACCATGCAGTACCCGCCACGAGCTAGATTTTCCAAAGAACAAGGCTTTTTTCGAATAAGCCAATTCATTTGGGACCCCCCGGATCCACTCTTTTCCCTATTCAAAGATGAGCCCTTTGTCTCTGTCTTTTCACATCGAGAATTCTTTGCAGATGAAGATGAAGAGATGTTAAAGGGGCTTCTTATTCTTACTGCCAAAATGGATCCTCTTCCATCTCTATCTAAACGCTGGTTTCTCAAGAATAGGAAACAAAAGCACTTCGAATTCTTGATTCATCGCCAGAGATGGCTTAGAACCAATAGTTCATTATCTAATGGATTTTCCCGTTCTAATATTCGATCCGAGAGTTATCAGTATTTATCAAATCTGTTCCTAGCTCACGGAAGGCTATTGGATCAAATGGCAAAGACATTGTTGAGAAAAAGATGGCTTTTCTCGGATGAAATGAAAATTGGATTCATGTAACAGGAGAAGGGTTTCCCATTACTTAGCCGGAAAGATATGTGGTCATGAGGATTAAGTGGAACGGAATTGACTGGGTGGTAGAGTCGCGGAAACACCTCTTTCTTCCATGGAGCTTAGCTCCATGGAAGAATATGCTACTGCTGAAACATGGAATAATGGAAATCTTAGATCAAAACACTATGTATGGACGGTATGAACTGCCTAAACAAGAATTCTTGAACAGCGAACAACCAGAGCTATTACTCACTACATCAAAAAATTTCCATTAATGAAAGATGTAAATCCATTGGAAAATCAAAAATACGCATGTCGGATGAAATGGTTTTTGCTATCTGCTCCAATAACGAATCATTGGTTTAACTGAATAACTAAAAAAAATAGATAGACCTTTCTCTTCGTCTCAGGTCGATGGATCTTCCCGATTGGAAGATCCCCTATATGGATAATAGACATTCCATGACCGAGCCTAATTCTAATTGTTTTTGGTTCGAAGCAAAGATATCCACGGGGCGGTTCGCCCTATTCACGACCAAGAAGTA